GAGGAATAAGGAATGCCAATCTTTTATAATTTTGTCATCATCTAATTGTTTTCAAATGGGTCCATTCAACGATGTAAAATATTACAATGATGTAATAAAAAAAGAATCAATGAAAAGAGATAGTCTAATTCCAATTAGGAATTCCTTGGGACCTTTAGGATTAGGAAGAACCCCTCAAATTGCGCATTTTTATTCATTTTACCATTTAATAACTTATAATCAGATCTCGGTAACTAAATATTTACAACTTGACAATTTCAAACAGACTTTTCAAGTGCTTAAATATTATTTAATGGATGAAAATGGTAGGGTTTCTATTTATAGTAATCCCGATCCGCGCGGTAACATCGTTTTGAATCCATTCAATTTGAATTGGAATTTTCTCCATCATAATTATTGTGAAGAAGCGTCTAGAATAATTAGCCTTGGGCAGTTTATTTGTGAAAATTTATGTATAGCCAAAAACGGACCGCACTTAAAATCGGGTCAAGTTCTAATTGTTCAAATTGACTCTGTAGTAATAAGATCAGCTAAAGCTTATTTGGCCACTCCGGGAGCAACCGTTCATGGCCATTATGGAGAAATCCTTTACGAAGGAGATACATTAGTTACATTTATATATGAAAAATCGAGATCTAGGGATATAACGCAAGGTCTTCCAAAAGTGGAACAAGTGTTAGAAGTGCGTTCGATTGATTCAATATCGATGAACCTAGAAAAGAGAATTGAGGGTTGGAACAAGAGTATAACAAAAATTATTGGAATTCCTTGGAGATTCTTGATTGGTGCTGAGCTAACTATAGTGCAAGGGCGTATCTCTTTGGTTAATAAGATCCAAAAAGTTTATAGATCTCAGGGGGTGCAGATTCATAATCGACATATAGAAATTATTGTGCGTCAAATAACATCAAAAGTGTTGGTTTCAGAAGAGGGAATGTCTAATGTTTTTTCACCCGGAGAACTGATTGAATTGTTGCGGGCGGAACGAACAGGGCGCGCTTTGGAAGAAGCGATCTGTTACCGAGCTATCTTATTGGGAATAACGAAAGCATCTCTAAATACTCAAAGTTTTATATCCGAAGCAAGTTTTCAAGAAACTGCTCGAGTTTTAGCAAAAGCCGCTCTCCGGGGTCGTATCGATTGGTTGAAAGGTCTGAAAGAGAACGTTGTTCTAGGGGGGATGATACCCGTTGGTACGGGATTCAACGGATTAGTGCAACGTTCAAGGCAACATACCAACATTCCTTTGGAAACCAAAAACAATAAACTATTCGAGGCAGAAATGCGAGATATTTTGTTCCACCACAGAGAATTATTTGATTTTTTCATTTCAAGGAATTTACACGATACACTGAAACAATCATTTCGAGGGTTGAATGATTCCTAAGAGCGGATTCACCCCCTTTCTTTTTAGCTATTTGTATTTGCGGTCATTTTTTTTTTATTTTTATTTGGTATATAGTAATAAAGATAATAAAATAACAAATAGAATAGAAAGAAATTAATATTAATGGTTTGAATCGTGTATCAATGGCCAATATCCGTTAGAGGTAGAAACGAAGGTTCCATCGGAACAATTATTTATTTCTATTTCAGGGCACCTCGTCTCTCTTTTTTTTAATAAAAAGAAAGGAGGTGTGGATAAATAAATGACAAGAAGATATTGGAACATCCATTTGGAAGAAATGATGGAAGCAGGAGTTCATTTTGGTCATGGTACTAGTAAATGGAATCCTAGAATGGAACCTTATATCTCTTCAAAGCGTAAAGGTATTCATATTATAAATCTTATTAGAACTGCCCGTTTTTTATCAGAAGCTTGTGATTTAGTTTTTGATACAGCAAGTAGGGGAAAGCAATTCTTAATTGTTGGTACCAAAAATAAAGCAGCCGATTCAGTAGCACGGGCTGCAATAAGGGCCCGTTGTCATTATGTTAATAAAAAATGGCTAGGCGGTATGTTAACGAATTGGTATACTACGGAAACGATACTTCATAAGTTCAGGGACTTGAGAACGGAACAAAAGATGGGGAGACTCAATCGTCTTCCGAAAAGAGATTCAGCTATGTTGAAGAGACAATTATCTCACTTGCAAACATATCTGGGCGGGATCAAATATATGACTGGATTACCCGATATTGTAATAATCGTTGATCAGCAAGAAGAATATACGGCTCTTCGAGAATGTATGATTTTGGGAATTCCAACGATTTGTTTAATCGATACAAATTGTGACCCAGATCTCGCTGATATTTCGATCCCAGCAAATGATGACGCGATAGCTTCAATCCGATTAATTCTTAACAAATTAGTATTTGCAATTTGTAAGGGTCGTTCTAGTTATATACGAAATCCTTGATTCATATTAATAATGAATAATAAAATAAAAAAATTCTTTTGGGAACTCCATAGATTTATGAAATCGGTTATGATTCCTAAAAGAGATACAAGTAACTAGGGATATTATGTAATTAATTGGTATACAAATATATATAAGTCAACTAGGCAAGTCGAAAAAAGAGAAGGTTGAATCCAAATAATTCTTTTTAAAGTTCTATTTTTTTCAGAGGGCAATATGAATGTTCTATTATGTTATATCAACACACTAAAAGGCTTATACGATATATCCGGTGTGGAAGTCGGCCAACATTTCTATTGGAAAATAGGAGGTTTTCAAGTCCATGCCCAAGTAATTATTACTTCTTGGGTTGTAATTGCTATCTTATTAGGTTCAGCCATTATAGCTGTTCGTAATCCACAAACCATTCCTACTGACAGTCAGAATTTCTTCGAATATGTTCTTGAATTCATTCGAGATGTGAGCAAAACTCAGATTGGCGAAGAATACGGTCCATGGGTTCCCTTTATTGGAACTTTGTTTCTATTTATTTTTGTTTCGAATTGGTCGGGTGCTCTTTTACCTTGGAAAATCATACAGTTACCTCATGGGGAATTAGCCGCGCCTACAAATGATATAAATACTACTGTTGCTTTAGCTTTACTCACGTCAGTAGCATATTTCTATGCGGGTCTTAGTAAAAAAGGATTAGGTTATTTTGGTAAATACATTCAACCAACTCCAATCCTTTTACCCATTAATATTTTAGAAGATTTCACAAAACCCCTATCACTTAGTTTTCGACTTTTCGGAAATATATTAGCTGATGAATTAGTAGTTCTTGTTCTTGTTTCTTTAGTACCTTCAGTGGTTCCTATACCCGTCATGTTACTTGGATTATTTACAAGCGGTATTCAAGCTCTTATTTTTGCAACTTTAGCTGCGGCTTATATAGGCGAATCCATGGAGGGTCATCATTGACTAGTTTTCGAAATAGTCTTTTTTTAGTTTAAGCCTTACGCAATATATGTGCGTATCAAGATAATCTGCTTAAGGAGCATAATATATAAAAATAAATAGATAAATTATATAAATATAAACTATATAAAGTATAGAAGTAATAGTCAAAAATAAGATATTAGCGGTATTAGGGAATTGCAACAAACAAAAGGGGAAGTAAAAAAAAGGAAAGAGATCGAAAAGATCTTTTTCCTAAAATTCCAGTTCGGTCTATTTATCCCCCCCCCAATGAATACTATCTTTATATTGTTTTGTTCATTTAATTCCAATATTCAATATTATTAGATATTAGTAATCATAATCTGAATAATAATTAGGATTGTAATACTTATAGTATTATAGTGTGCTATTTTAAAAAAGATGCTATTGTTATATAGAAAAATTCCCATTCAAGTTGATTTCATCCAATTAAACGGTTGACCAAAAGAGAATTTTAATAAATAATAAATTACCTGAACTTAGATCAATCAAATACTTCTATTTCGATGCAACGATTCGATCTAACGAATTTGTCCATGTAGATTGATTGTACCTGCGTCGGCGAGTAAAAAAAGAAAAAATAAAGATTTACAAAAAACTAAATTCAAATTTATAAAAAAAAAATGGATTGGTTAGGGGGGGCCGAACTAGATGTATGTACTCTAATTAGTATAAGACAACTCTTGTGAATGTTTCGAAGAATGATTCTATAATCCGATTGAATGTAAGATATGAATGGTTGATTTACGTTATCCAAGAAACACATGTATATGTAATATTAGATATTAATTAGTTATATATGTAATATCTAAGCGGCTCTATTACTGTGAATTTAGATAGGAATTCCAATGGAATCCCCTCCATTTCCTTTGTAGTTGTGAATTGAATATTAAATGAATAAAATAAAGTGACTATTGAATAAAGAGATTCAATCAAGAAAAAACGAAAAATTCAAAAAGAATGGTATGGATTCAAAAAAATTCTGTGAATAAAAACTAAAAAAGAAATATCGAAGCCGTTCTGATGATTCAATAATAATATTATTACTTCAATTCCGAGTTCTTATTTCCTAAGACTGTATAGATCTTAGCGATGGAATAATTAAGTCATAATTTATTGGTTGATTGTATCATTAACTATTTACTTATTTTGGTGTGAGGAACTTATCATGAATCCACTGATTTCTGCCGCTTCCGTTATTGCTGCTGGTTTGGCCGTCGGGCTTGCTTCTATTGGACCTGGGGTTGGTCAAGGTACTGCTGCGGGCCAAGCTGTAGAAGGGATCGCGAGACAGCCCGAGGCGGAGGGAAAAATACGAGGTACTTTATTGCTTAGTCTGGCTTTTATGGAAGCTTTAACAATTTATGGACTGGTTGTAGCGTTAGCACTTTTATTTGCGAATCCCTTTGTTTAATCCGAAAAAAAAATACGTATTTTTTATTAGTTTATTTCCTTGGACTTACTGCTTTTTTTGAATTCGATTAGGATTTCACTCCTCCAATTATTTGGTGGGACACTAACCCATGGGAAGGACTGGTTGGAGAATGGGGAATTAGCAGAACGACTCGCCTTCTTCCTTACCATTGTTAGTCCAATGGAATAGTTTTTTAGGAAGTGTTACAACAAACGAGATATTTCGCAATTGACATGACATAAGCATAA